TGGTCCCATTTAACATATAATAATAGTAAAAGAAAAGGCTTATATACGTATGAAATACGGAACGGAACCTGTCGTAAAAATAAATGAGTAGTTTTCGGGAATGCTCGGGAAGAAAGGGACGTTTTTTTTATGTTTTAAGAAAAAATTTTATTTACCGGATAGTTGTACATTTCAATTTTAATTAGGTATTCCGTGTACAAGGTTCTTAACTGCATATGCATCTGATCATATATGTATTACCATTTTAGATTACAATAAAAAAAGGAAGGAGATTTTTCAATGCGAGATCTAAAAACATATCTTTCCGTGGCACCGGTATTAAGTACTCTATGGTTCGGATCTTTAGCAGGTCTATTGATAGAGATTAATCGTTTTTTCCCAGATGCGTTGACATTCCCCTTTTTTTGATTCTAGTTATTGACACAGTACCAAATAACGAAGATTCGAGATACAATTAAATATTTGTGACTAATCCTTCGCCCCCTTTTTCTCTTTTTTCCCTTTTTCCTTTTAGAATAAGAGGGAGGAAAGAGAAAAAAAGAAAAGGTGTATTCAACAGCTTCGAGACTTGGGTTCAAGTTTGAATTAAATAGGGATGGGGGTAGAATAAACAGGGTGGGGTCTAGATCTAGGACAAGGCTCTTATACAAGGTACTTAAATGTAAATGAAATACTGTTATTTGAAATAAAGTTTAGAAATCCTTCTATTTTTTTTAGTATATGGATTGCAGCGAAATTTTTCATAATTGTATTTCAAGTTAATAACTTCTATTTTTCCTTCCTTTCTTCTTCGTTTCGGATCGAAAATAGAAGAGTTGAGTAAATCAAAAATCAAAAGGGGGTTCATGGCCAAAGGGAAAGATGTCCGAATAGCGGTTATTTTGGAATGTACCGGTTGTGTTCGAAACGGTGTTAATAAGGTATCAACGGGTATTTCCAGATATATTACTGAAAAGAATCGTCACAACACGCCTAATCGATTGGAATTGAGAAAATTCTGTCCATTTTGTTACAAACATACGATTCATGGGGAGATAAAGAAATAGATCGAATCGAGCACATGTATGTAACCCTTCCAAGGAAGGGGAAAAATGACATTCTATATAGAACATAGTTAAATATTATATATATAACATAATTAAATATAAACAAACCAAATCCTATTTATTCTAATTCATTTTAGATCCGACCGAAATAGGATTTTCGGGATAAGGAATAAACTAAACAAACCATGGATAAATCCAAGCGACCTTTTCTTAAATCCAAGCGATCTTTTCGTAGGCGTTTGCCCCCGATTCAATCGGGGGATCGAATTGATTATAGAAACATGAGTTTAATTAGTCGATTTATTAGCGAACAAGGAAAAATATTATCTAGACGGGTGAATAGATTGACCTTGAAACAACAACGATTAATTACTATTGCTATAAAACAAGCTCGTATTTTATCTTTGTTACCTTTTCTTAATAATGAGAAACAGTTTGAAAGAACCGAGTCGACCACCAGAACTGCGGGTCTTCGAGCCAGAAATAAATAGGCTTACTCTTTCTTCACTTGAATAAAAATTAAAATCCGAACTCAACCGCAGATTGATGTTTTGTTCGAAAAATATGAAAAATACAGATTTAATTATCGTGTCGTAAGAAAAAAAAGAATCGGGTAAGAATAAAGATTTTTTTGAGTGTGTTCATTCATTTTTACTAATTTTTTTATCATATTCATTTTAACTTTACCCTCCCGGAGTTCATTCTCCGGGAACTCCGTTTAAATTATTCCGGTGGATTCTTTCCAATCTACTTCTTTTATGATCTCATTGTAAATCATATAAAGACAATTTATATTTGATATAGCTATTTGTGCAAGTATTTTACGATTAAGAAGCACCTGTTTCTTATATAGGTCGTGTATTAATCTACTATAACTATAGGATACCCCTATTTCACGAATTACTGCGTTTATTCGAGTGATCCACAAACGGCGAAAATTTCTCTTTTGCTTATCCCTATCCCGATGAGACGAAACCAAAGCTCTTATTTTCTGTTGAGTAATTGTTCGAGTAAGTCTTGAATGAGCCCCTCGAAAGCTTGATGCAAATAAACGAATTTTTGTTCTACGTCTCCGAGCTATATTTCCCCGTCTAATTCTGGTCATTGAATAAATGAAACTTTGACGAATAACTAATAGATTTCTTTCTTTCAGTTATTCTTTTTCCCTTTCCTAGTCTATTAATAACAAAGCTTTTTTCCAATGTATAAACTAAAAATTCCAATGACTTTGGCTACTATAACCTTCCCGACCACTATTTTTATTTTTTCTAGACATTTCACTTCGAAATAAGAAATTTAATTTTACTAGGTATCAAAATATAATAAATAAAAAAATATAAATGGATAGAGGCTTCCTTCGTTTATATGGTTACTTCTTAAACGGTGAGGTTTTTTCTATACACCGGAGCCTTTACTTCATTTAATCAATGTTATTGGTAACTTGTATAGTTCACATTCTTTGGCTCTACCCATGAATTATCCAGTAATAGGTCTTTCACGATTAGATCTACTTACACAGTAACGGTATTTAATTATGAAAGTTGGCTGGGTAGCTAACCCTGTTAGTCCGTTCTTGCAAGAGGGGGCCTAAGTTTTATGTTTTTATTTTTAATTTAAGTAGGATTTCCTCCGCTTAATGGATAACCATTTGCTACCAATGGAGAATTGCTTCTCATCTTAAAGTGAGGTGTGATTGGATTTGCACCAATGTAAACCATAAATTTCATACACAATAGAATGGATAGATTCTTTTTTTTTTTTATACTGAATTGAACGGACTTCTTTTTCTATTCTATCCTATTCGCCGGTACTGATCATTGATACTATAAAAAGTTTTATTTCTTTTATCCCAGCTCATGATCTGAACGAGTCGCACATACACCCTAGTACATGTTCCTCGGCGCTGAGGGCATCCCCGAAGCGCGGGTGATTTTGTGACATTTCTGATTGGCTGTCTTGTATTTCTAATAAGTTGTTTAATAGTTGGCATGTTGAATCATATCATATAAAAAATGGGCTGGTTTAGATCGATCCTAACCTGATAATTTTGAATTACTTTTATTTAATTTTATAGTAAATTCAGCAAAAATCTAAAATAGGAAATCGAGGATTTGCGCGAAATAAATCCGAGCTTTTTTCACTCAACCACCGCTACAAGATCAACAATTCCATAAGCTTGGGCTTCTGTTGCTGACATAAAAACATCTCTTTCCATGTCTTCCGAGACAACCCATAAGGGTTTGTCCGTTCTTTGTACATAAACCCTTGTGAGGGTTTCACGCAGTTTTAGCAGCTCTTCCGCTTCCAGGATAAATTCTCCCGTTTGTGCCTCATAAAAAGAACTAGCAGGTTGATGAATCATTACCCTGATAGTATAACAAAAGAGGAGTTCCTCTATTTTGTATGATGAATCGAAAAGAAAGATAAAGAATAAAAAGACAAAAAAAAGATAGAATTGACCAACCACAACCGTACGGGCATCTTTTATGCATTGCATACGGCTCTATAATAAAATTGACCTTACCTTCCATCAAAGAAAAAATAGGATCTATCAGACCCAGATCGGTAAATGATCAAATTACCACCCTTCCTTTCGTAGGAGTTCAAAAATACTATGATGGTTCCGTTGCTTTATATTTTATATATATTTATTATTTATTATTTGGTTTGTCTGTGTTTCAGCAATCCCAAAGTTGCTTTTTGTAAAATTGTAAAATTAAGGAAAAAATAATCTTGTTTTTTATTTTCGAACTCTTTCAGAACACAACAAAGCTCCCGGTGTGAAAATAAAAAAGTTTGTGACGCTGAACTGGAATCCCCAATATAAAAAATAGGAAATACCCTTTATCTCATACTACTGTCTCGATACATAATCAAATGTTTTGAAAAAACAATAAAAATTGTTTTATTTTTATATCGAATTCAAAGTGCCATGCTATTATTACTTAATATTCATATGGCGAAGGCATAGTCTTTTTTTCTCTCAAATAAAAACCTCATTGGCGCCAAGCGTGAGGGAATGCTAGACGTTTGGTAATTTCTCCTCCGGCCAAGATAAAAGATCCCATTGAAGCGGCTAATCCCATGCATATTGTCTGTACATCTGGTCGCACAAATTGCATTGTATCATAAATAGCCACTCCAGGGATAACCCATCCGCCAGGAGAGTTTATAAACAAATAAAGATCTTTGGTATCATTCTCGATACTGAGATATACCATAAGACCAATAAGTTGGTTCGAGATCTCGCTATCAACTTCTTGTCCTAAAAAAAGTAATCTTTCTCGATAAAGTCGGTTGATTAGGGTAAAATTATACCCCTTACGAACCGTACAGGCGCCTTTTGATGCATACGGTTCAACAAAGAATTGCAAAAAAGAAGAATCAATGTGCAGATTCCAATCCTCTTTCTTTTTTCATATTCGTAGAAGGCTCTTTCTGACTTCTAACGAAAGGACTTTTCTTCGATTTTTAAAAAAAAAAGACAGGTTTTTGCTCCTTTTCGTATAATATAAAAATAATAGAAAAGAAAAAAAAAGAAGTCACTAAACTTATCGAATTAACTTCTTATTGATATATTGTTTCATCGAGATCCAATCCAAATCACAATGTCGTTTTCTTGTTCCTGAATGGGCCCTGTTAATCTTTTTAGGTTTATGCTCTACTCCGGGTAAAGATCCGCCCGATTTTGATTTGTACATATAGGACAAATGCTTCCATTACCACTTCTTTTTGTTATGACTTCCCCCCCTTTTCAATTTTTATGCCTTCCGCGCCAAAAATTTGATGTATTCATGCATATTCATATTACTCGATTGATTAAGAGTTTGAGATGGCTTCTCTTTACAAAAATAAACCGTTTATGATACAAATAGTAATCATAGATCTATTTCCAATTGGGCTTTTTCTAAACGGAGCCTGGATACTTAAGTTTTTTAGTTCCACTAAAGATAA